GATCGCCAAGTCATACTTTAATACTTTACCCGATTGCATTTTATTGGAATTGAGATAATACCCCAGAGAAATTTGACTTTACTTTTTTGTTTCCGAAGTAACTCTCATCAACTAGCACTAGTTTGAGGTGAACTAGCACTAGTTTGATGTCAACCTTTAGGAGTAATTCATCAAATTGGTTAAATCTAAAATAATAACATACTCTTTATTTAATACGATCCCACTATACATATCGATATACATAGAGATTCACCGACTACATTTCAGCCATCCAGCGATCCTGATCTATTTGAAAATTGCTAGAATTGATATATCCATATATCATATTTCTGCAGGCATAAGAGTTTTTTCCTTTATGTTCGGTGGAAATCACATGTTATACTATATTCCAATAAATAGATATCTGTGTTATGGTACAAGTCCACGTTTTCAAAAAAAAAAATGGATGAGATTGGGTCCCAGCGGATCTAAACAATCTTATTTTTTTGAACATGAAGAAATAAAGAAGCCATTGCAATTGCCGGAAAGACTAGGCCTACTAACGGCACAAAAATAGATGGAAGGTTCAAATTTGTCATAGAAGGGGTACCTCGATTTACTATTTGTATCTGTTATTATGTTATTATATAAATAAAGATATCTTGTAATAATTATAATTAAATTAAGAATTTGAATTCTAATTACTAATTATAAATTAGATAATATTTATTATTAATAGAATTTGAAGAATTTCAAATTCTTAGTATAGATCTAAGTATCTATATATCTAAATCTAACTGAGTAGGTATAATAAGTGCAAAGAATGTAGAACTGTAGAACTAAATAAATGGACCTATTCATCTCCTACATGAGAAAGATATGTATCATAATAAACTTTATTATTTTTCTTCATTTCTTTGTCTTTTGTTCTTGTCTTCTAATTTTCTAAAAATAGATAAAGAGTTTCTTACAGATTATCGAAAGATTCGTTCGAATCCGACCCAACATGAATTTTTAGCTAAAAAGGTTTTTCGGGAGATAGAGAAAGATACAAAACTCTATTATCTATATTTGAATTTCAAATTATATACCTAAGACAAGAAGAAGAAATTCGTTTTATTTTCCTAATTTCACGAAAGGAAGAACTTACTCTTGTTGATGTTGATAAAGGCTTCTTGATTCGTAATCAGGAATATAGGTCAAAAAAAGAGTTATCCTCAACTTTAGTTTTGATTCTTTCTACAATTAGATCTTCTATCACCAAAGAAAGCGCCATTATTATCTTATTTACTTTGATTCCGACAAACTAACTACTTTTTTGCTACAAACACAAATAAAATAAATGAACTTAGTGCTCTACTTGATTTTGCTTGACTTTTGATTCAAAGGAAAAAAGGCGTGGAGCTTAAATAACTCACTCAGAACGCTTTTTAAAAGATTACGTGGTACAATTAGGTCGAATAAACCCTTCTGGAATAAGTATTCAGCTGCTTGTGAACCTTCGGGTACTGTTTTATTCAATGTTTGTTCAATTACTCTTTTACCTGCAAATGCAATGTAGGCATTGGGTTCGGCAATAATGATATCCCCCAACATACCAAAACTAGCTGTCACTCCACCAGTTGTCGGAGATGTAAGGATTGATACATAAAATAACTTTTTATTTAATTGATAATCATATAAAGCAGACGATATTTTAGCCATTTGCATCAAGCTCAAACTTCCTTCCTGCATGCGCGCCCCCCCAGAAGCACACACTATAATAAGGGGTAAAATTTGATTGGCAGCTTGTTCAATCAAACGGGTGATTTTCTCTCCGACTACGGATCCCATACTACCCCCCATAAACTGAAAATCCATAACCCCAATTGCTACGGGAATGCCGTTTAGTTGGCCTATGCCTGTTTGAACAGCCTCGGTTAATCCTGTCTTTCTTTGATAAGAATCAATACGATCTTTATAAGGCTCCTCCTCCGAATGAAATTCAATGGGATCCAGAGAGACCATGTCTTCATCCATAGGATCCCAAGTACCCGGATCGATCAAAAGTTCAATTCTATCTGAACTACTCATTTTCAAATGATATCCACATTGTTCACAAATATTCATTTTTGATTTCAAAAATTTCTTATAATTTAATCCATAACAATTTTCGCATTGAACCCACAAATGCCTGTATTTTTGAGTTACCTCGAGATCATTAGAACTTTCTCTTATAGTTAAATCACTGCCCTTCGTGCGAGTTCGTCTACTGGAACCCTCGTTTTCACTACTATTTCGACTTTCACCACCACAAATGGCCCTATAAATGTAACTGTCACCGTAATTCTCACTACCACTTATAATGGAAGTATCTATACAGATTTGAGACTGAAGATAACTATTAATGCAACTATTAATGTGATTATTCCAACTATATTGAGTATCATACATGTAAGAATTATAGTAGGGATCTTCGCCCCTAAATCCATTATTCAGATAATTCGAGTTTCGATAACTATAAAAAGAACTTTCTAGTTCA